TCACATACAACGATAAAAAGGAGTAACCTACCTTTTGAATGGCAGTTCCAAAAAAACGTACTTCTATGTCAAAAAAGCATATTCGTAGAAATCTTTGGAAAAAAAAAGGATCTTTAGAGGCAGTAAAAGCTTTTTCTTTAGCTAAATCTGTTTCCACCGGACAGTCAAAAAGTTTTTTTGTGCGACAAAAAAAAGTCTTGGAAAAATCTTAATTGACATGTTTCAAAGAACTTCCAAATTTCCATTTTTGAATTGTAAGACAAATGATTCAATTTTACTAAATTGTATTTGTATTTCACTTCTCATATTAGTTAGAGCTAGGTAATATGAAAAAGAAGAATCTTTCTGTCTACTTGATTCAAAGTACTCAGTATTGTGTATTTTCTTCTTTTTCAGCATTTTTTTTTCGATTTTTTATAGTCTTTATATATCTCTATTATATTTTAGTTATTTTCTTCTTTTTATTGTTTATGTTCTATTTTATTCTATTTATTTCAATTTCTATTGATTGATATTGAATTCGTGAAATGGTTTTTTCTTTCCTATGAATTGTGCTTTTCTATTTTGAAAAGCACAATTACGATAGACAAGGAAGAATCTGAATATTTCATTCTACTTTATACTAAGGTGTTGGATCTCAAAATCATTAGAAAAGAATTATGAATTTTATACCCCGACTGAGAACGAAACTATTGAGTTATGACTCTTCTGGATAAACAAGAGCTAGGTTTCTAGTTTCTAGTACGGAAAAGTTGATTATTCAAACTGAACTTACGAAGATACTAATTAAGTATTATTGATATTTTCTTTATATTTAACATTTCCAGATGAATGGAAATGCATCTTTCTTCATTGTTTCCTAAACTCTATTGAATATCGACAATTCAACATGAATTTACTATATATATATATTATTCTTATTATTTAAGGTAAGCCGCCATGGTGAAATTGGTAGACACGCTGCTCTTAGGAAGCAGTGCTAGAGCATCTCGGTTCGAGTCCGAGTGGCGGCATAAAGAATTATTCATATTAATAATATAGACACAATAGATCTAATAGAATCTAAAAGAGAATATTTTAAATATTCTCTTTTAGATTCTATTTAATCCCCTCCCCGATTTCAATTATTTAAAAGGGACTCTTCTTTATGATATTTGCAACCTTAGAACATATATTAACTCATATTTCCTTTTCGATCATCTCAATTGTGATTCTGATTCATTTGATGAACTTATTAGTCTACGAAATCGAAGGATTACATAATTCGTCAGAAAAAGGGATGATAGCTACTTTTTTCTCTATAACAGGGTTTTTAGTTATTCGTTGGATTTCTTCGGGACATTTTCCCTTAAGTAATTTATACGAATCATTAATCTTCCTTTCATGGAGTTTATCCATTATTCATATGATTCCGTATCTTGGGAATCATAAAAATGATTTAAGCGCAATAACTGCACCAAGTGCCATTTTTACCCAAGGTTTCGCCACGTCAGGTCTTTCAACTGAAATGCATCAACCCGCAATATTAGTACCTGCTCTACAATCTCAGTGGTTAATGATGCATGTCAGTATGATGCTATTGAGCTATGCAGCTCTTTTATGCGGATCATTATTATCAGTTGCTCTTATAGTGATTACATTTCAAAAAAGAATCGATTCTTTTTTGAAAAACAAGAATTTTTTCAGTTTAAGGAAGTCGTTTTTCTTTGGTGATATGGAATATTTGAACCAAAAAGGAAGTGTATTAAAAAATACTTCTTTCTTCTCATTTCAAAATTTTTACAAATATCAATTAATTCAGCGTTTGGATTATTGGAGTTATCGTGTCATTAGTTTAGGGTTTACCTTTTTAACCATAGGCATTCTTTCTGGAGCAGTATGGGCTAATGAAGCATGGGGTTCTTATTGGAATTGGGACCCTAAGGAAACTTGGGCATTTATTACTTGGACCATATTTGCAATTTATTTACATACTAGAACAAATCCAAAATTGCAAGATCAAGGGACAAATTCGGCATTTGTAGCTTCTATAGGATTTCTCCTAATTTGGATATGCTATTTTGGGATCAATCTATTAGGAATTGGGTTCCATAGTTATGGTTCATTCCAATGAATATATAATTGAATAAAAGAAAATACATGAAGAATACATAAAAAAATCGTCTGATACACAATGCAATGAAAATTTGTGCGAGTTTTTGAGAACCGTTTAAATAGAGGAATTATTCAAAAGGTTCTCAAAAACTTTAGATGTATCTCATTACAATTATAATTCACCCTTCCCTTTTTTTTTCATTGTACAACGAAGAATCGTGAAAATATGAAAGTCAAAGACTTCTAAGACTTTCTTTCCAATTAATGAAATTTAGTATTGAATCTAAAAAAAGAATTAGTATCTATAAAAAGAATTAGATAATAGAACTTGTACCTTGTCAACCGATAACGGGAGAACGAAATCAGGATAAAAACCAATTCCTATAATTATGAAACCCATGTGAGATACGGAAGAATAGGCAATACGTTTTTTTTTTCAATTGCGTTGACCGAGAGAAGTTGAAGCTGCATAAATGATTTGTATTATTCCTACTATCACCAACCAGGGAGATAATCTAGAATGAGCGTGAGCTAATAATTCCTTATTGATCCGAATCAATCCATATGCTCCCATCTTTAAGAATATTCCAGCTAAAAGCATACATGTACTGTAATGTGCTTCCCTGTGGGTATCTGGTAACCATGTATGTAGGGGTATCATCGGCGATTTGACAGCATAAGCAATAAGAAAACCAAAATAGAGTATTATTTCCAATGCTGCAAGATACGATTGATTAGCTAATTTTTCTAAATCTAATGTTGGTTCATTGGAACCATATAAACCCATACCTAGAACTCCTATTAAGAGAAAAATGGAACCTCCGGCAGTGCACAAAAGAAACTTTGTAGCCGAGTACAGGCGTTTTTTTCCTCCCCACATGGATAAAAGTAAGTAAACAGGAATTAATTCTAATTCCCACATGATGAAAAAAAGTAAAAGGTCTCGAGAAGAAAATGATCCTATTTGGCCACTATACATTGCTAACATCAAGAAATAGAAGAATCGCGGATTTCGAGTAACTGGCCAAGCTGCTAAAGTAGCTAAAGTAGTGATAAATCCTGTCAGTAAAATGGGTCCTATGGAAAGTCCATCGGTTCCCAGTCTCCAGTGAAAATCAAAAAGATTGATCCATTTATAATCCTCCTTCAATTGGATTAATGGATCGTCCAATTGGAAATGATAACAAAATACATAGGTCATTAGAAGGAGCTCTAGGATACATATACATAGAGTATACCACCTATACACCTTATTTCCCTTATGAGGGAAAAAGACAATTGAAGAACCCGCGAATATGGGCAAAACAAGAAGTATTGTTAACCAAGGAAAAGAACTCGTGATAAAGACAAGATAAAATTAGACCAGAAAAGTCCGTACTCGAGAAAAGAAAATAGATTATTCTTCTCCCGAGCACGAGGTTTTGTCGGTAAAGAGGAATCAAATGATTCAAGTGGAGTTTTTTGTCACATATCAATAAGAAAGACCCATGCTGCGAGTTGTTTCATGCCATAAATAAACACGGACACTCAAAAAATCCGTTGGACAAGCGGATTCACATCTTTTACAACCTACACAATCCTCGGTTCTTGGCGCAGAAGCAATTTGCTTAGCTTTACATCCGTCCCAAGGTATCATTTCCAATACATCCGTGGGGCAAGCTCGAACACATTGGGTACATCCTATACATGTATCATAAATCTTTACTGAATGTGACATTGGGTCTATAAATTCCAGTTTTGAACACAAAAGATTTTCGATCTGGTAAAATAAGATAAGAAAATGAAATAAATCATAGATTTTCTATTGTAGACACCAGACGAATCAATGATTTATCAAAATTTGAAGAATCAATAGATTTTCTAATCTGTTTATGAGAAAGGGCCAAGATACTTTGATTTCCATTTCAATAATCATGAAATATGAGTTTACGAATTCAATTCATGTGAATTTTCCTATCTTTCTATTATATAGAAATAGAATTAAATTAAGGATATTCTGATATATTATATATCAGAATATCAGATAAATACGTTTGTTATTAGGTTAGTTTTTGTTATTAGGTTAGTTATAGAATAAGTTCGTAACTATAAATCATAAATCTATATGAAAAAAGAGAAGAAAGAAAAATAAAAATATTCTATCTAATATTATATTATCTTATTATTCTAATTCTATTAGAATTAGATTCTATTTAGAATATTCTATCTAAAAGTCTTATGTTTTGATTTCTATGTGAAAATAGAAGAATTCTAACTAATTATTCAGCAAATTCGATTTATTGATACGAGTTGATTTTCTGTTACGATGGATCGACGAAACAATAGCTAGCCCAATAGCTGCTTCAGCAGCCGCAATAGCTATAACAAAGATTGAGAAGATTTCTCCTTTTCATTGCCGACTATTAAATATATTGGAAAATGTGACAAGATTTATATTCACCGAATTCAGTATAAGCTCAAGACACATAAGTGCTCTAACCATGCTTCGGCTTGTGATCAGTCCATAGATACCGATAGAAAATAAATAAACACTTAGAAAAAGTACATGCTCTAACATCATTGATAAATCCCTCATCTATCTCGATTGATTTCAATATGAACAAAAATGAAACCGATTCAGTTGACTAGACTAGAAGAATTACATAACAAAAGAAGATATTCACAGTAGATTGAAACAAAATAGATTAAATCCATTTTCATTCTTTAATTTTAAAAAAGGAAGTTCTTATTTCTTATTATATTAGAATTCTATTATTGACGAGCCATAGTAATTGCACCTATCAAAGAAACTAAAAGAATTATAGAAATGAGTTCAAAAGGGAGATAAAAATCTGTGGATAAATGAATCCCAATTTGTTGAACGTTACTTATTAAGTCCTGTTCTATAATCTGATTTGATCTTGTAGTCCGAGAAATTCCGGACCATGACGTATCTGGGATAGTAGTCATTAATGAAAAAAAAAAATATTTCTTTTATTCTTTGATATTCATATTTACATATTGAATTCTATGAATTAGATTTCTATTTTATAGTATTGAAATCTCAATTCATTTTTTATCTATTTTCTAGAAAATAGATAAAAAAGAGTTCATGTTCCACCGAATCACACGTAGAGATATTGCTAACACACATAGAGTTAATGGTATTTCATAACTAATCGATTGAGCTGCAGCTCGTAGACCGCCTGAAAAGGAATACTTATTATTTGATCCATATCCTGACATAAGAAGACCAATGCGGACAATACTTGAAAAGGCAATCCATAAAAAAACACCTATACTGAGATCAGCTAAAACAAGGTGATATCCAAAAGGAATTACTAAATAACTTAGTAGAATTGATATAAACCCTATAGAGGGTCCGACCCTAAATAAACGAATATTACCTCTAGATGGAAGAAGATCCTCCTTCAAAAGTAGTTTGGTCCCATCCGCTAAAGCTTGAAGAATTCCTAACGGGCCGGCATATTCAGGTCCAATACGTTGTTGTATTGCTGCAGATATCTTTCTTTCTAACCACACAATGACTAATACCCCCATTGTGATTCCTAAGACAAGGATTAAAATGGGGACAAAAATCCATATGAATTCATAGACTTCTTTTAAGGATTCTAATCTATAAAAAGAATTAATAGTTTGTACTTCTGTCGTATCAATTATCATTTAAACGATCAACTTCTCCCATAATGATATCTATACTACCTAGTATCGTCATTATATCAGCCAATTTCATTCTTTTAACTAGCTGGGGAAGAATTTGCAAATTGATGAAACCGGGTGGACGAATTTTCCATCTCCAGGGGAAAACACTACTATCTCCTATTAAAGAAATTCCTAATTCTCTTTTTGGGGCCTCTACCCTTACATAAAGTTCTTGTTTTAACAATTCAAAATTGGGTGAAAGTTTTTTAGTAATAAATCTATATTCAAAATTATTCCATTCGGAATCCTTTGTCCTATGAAAACGCCGGTTTTCTAAATTTTCATAAGGTCCTCCAGGAATTCCTTCTAGAGCCGGTTGAATGATTTTTATGGATTCTTGCATTTCACCGATTCTTACTAAATAACGAGCTAATGTATCGCCTTCTTTTTGCCATTTGACTTCCCAATCAAATTTATTGTAACACTCATAGCGATCAACTTTACGAAGATCCCATTGGATTCCAGAAGCTCGTAACATTGGTCCTGATAAACCCCAATTTATTGTCTCCTCCCCACCAATAATGCCCACTCCTTCAACTCGTTCCAAAAAGATGGGATTTCGCGTAATGAGCTTTTGATACTCAACAACTTCTGTTAAAAAATAATCACAGAAATCAAAACATTTATCTATCCAGCCATAAGGTAAATCCGCAGCTACTCCTCCGATGCGGAAATAATTATGCATCATCCGCATACCTGTGGCGGCTTCGAATAGATCATATATTAATTCCCTCTCTCTTAAAATATAGAAAAAGGGAGTCTGTGCACCAATATCGGCCATAAAAGGGCCAAGCCATAACAAATGGGAGGCTATACGGCTCAGCTACAGCATAATAACTCTAATATAACTGGCCCTTTTAGGCACTTGAACACTTTCCAATCGTTCTGGTGCATTTACTGTTATTGCTTCTGTGAACATAGTAGCTAAATAATCCCAACGTGTTACATAAGGCAAATATTGTATAATTGTTTGGTTCTCCGCTATTTTTTCCATCCCTCTGTGTAAATAGCCCAATATAGGTTCACAGTCAATAACATCTTCACCATCCAGAGTAACGATCAGCCGAAGAACACCATGCATTGATGGGTGGTGAGGACCCATATTGACTATTATGAAATCTTTTCTTGTAGCCGGTACAGTCATATTTTTTTCCTTAATTCATTATTTCATGAAAATGAAAAATAAAAAAAAAATAATAACTGAAACTAATAAAATAAGAAAAGAATGAAAAAAAGAAAAAATAACAAGGATAATAAGAATAAAATAATAAGAAACTCAAATAAGAAATTCAAATTTAATTAACGAGTTTTTGGTTCCCGAATATTTAACTGATCCATTAATTTCTTATAACGCACTTTCTTTTTCTTTGACAAATAAGTCAATAATCGTTGACGTTTTCCCAGAATTCTTCGTAGACCTCTTTGCGATAAAAAATCTCTTTTGTGCAATTCTAAATGTGAAGTAAGTCTCCGTATCTTACTGGTGAAATGGAATACTTGAAATTCAACAGACCCACTATTTTCTTCTTTTTCTTCTTGTGTAATAACTGAGATGAATGAATTTTTGACCATAAATTAAGATTTCTATCTTTCTTTTCTGTGAATTTTACGGATCAGGAAAAAGAATAATATTTCTTATGTCAGTTATTTTCATCTAGTATACATCAAAATTGGATTTCATTCATATACTACTTTGTTTTTTCTTTATGTGGTTTATGTTTCTATGTTTTGTATATTTGATCCAAATATACAAAACATATATGTATTCACGAAAGAAAACAATTTCTTTTTATTTTACTTAAAAGGATTCCGTTATTCCTAATGAAAATTGATACACTATGAAATCAGCATCATGTAGTAGAATGTTACACAGTGTATATGTTTCGGCTTTCATCTATTAATCTACCAAATATGTTACACGATATGTAGGAAATCCACTATAGATTTTTTTCATTTTTCATTGGAATTGAATTCATTCTGAATTGTGAATACATATGTATTCTTGACATACTGAAACGACTGCTGTTATTGGTATCAAACCAATAGCGATTCATACAAGCTACATCTTCTAATCGAAAATTGGGCCAAAGAAACAATTTGAATTTCATGAAATCTTTTCTATCTGTATTAATATGTTTGTCCTCATTCAAAAATTGTCCACAGTTTCTTATTTTGTTTTCATTGCAAAATCTTGTATTTCTATCCACAACATGAAAATTCCGGGAATTGAAACAAATTCGAATTCGAAATTCTCTACGACGTCTGGGAGATAGAATATTTTCAGGAACAAGTAAATCATAATGATTTTTGTCTCCACTCAAAAATATGTTGCTGTGTCGTGCAATGGATTTTTCAAACCCCCCTTTCTCAATATATCTTTTTTTTGTGTATTTTTTCTTTGTTTGATGCTTTTTCTTATCGACCAATGAAATATCCATAGTTTGATATATAATATATTTTCCTTTCCTTTGTATAGATAGACAAATTGGTTCAATAATAAATATTCCCTTTCTTATCAATTCTGCAAGAACTAGGTCCTTTTGAATCAGCATTTCATCTATATTTATTTCACCTCTTTGAATCGAAGATATAGCAATTTCCTTTGGATTTCTTAGTCTAAGTAGGAGACAATATATCCTGATATTTTTCATTATTTCTTTCTTCAAGGGATCAGCCCATCTTAGTTGAAAAAGTAAATATTTTTTCAAAAAGAAATCTAGTTCCATTTCATTCTTGCTCTTATATTGTTTCTTTTTTAGAACCTTTTTCATTTCTAATCTTGCGTAATCTTCTTCAACAGTTTTTTGATTTTCTTTTTTGATTTTTCGTAGATTCCATACAAGATTTCCTTGGACCTGTTGTTCATTCTCTTCCTGCTTGGAATTTCCTAATTCACGATCTTTTTTTTTATTAGATGATTTCTTTGGATTTACGTTAATGCTTTTACTTTTTTCATTTATAGAAAAATGAAAAAAGAGTGATTTGATTGGGATGATCCAAGGTTTAATTTTATATACATCAAAAAGTAGCACAAATTCTGGGAAGAACCAAGTTTCTAGATTGGATATAGTATCATGATTTGATGCGGTATCATAGAACCTTTCTTTATTCATTCCCATGCAATCAAAAAAGAAACTTTTTTGATTGCATGGTTTGATCTCTTGATGAATTGTAGGAAAAAAAAGATCTTTTTTTTCCATTTTTTTGAAATTCTTAATTTCAGTTTTAGTATCTTTCTGAATCTTGATACCAATATGTACATCGGTCCAGATCTCAATATTATTTATATTATTTATAAAACAAGGATGAAGAATTCTACAATCAAGATATTTTCTATCCAAATTTGTATTCCTATCAATAAGATATCCTTTTTCTAGATAATTATTACTAGGTATACTTACCAATACATAAAATGATTCAGGTTTCGATATATTGAAATGAGATGGAATTTCTTGGTCCCCGTTTATTTCTAATGTTGATCCAGAAATGTATAAATTAGGAAGGTTTATGTATTTATATGAGAAAAGATCATATCTGTAATGTTTTTTCCATTTGTCTTTTTGACTCATAAATGAATTTGCTGCATAGTCATCTTTTTTCATGGAATAAATAAATTGGTATTTTTGATATAAATCCAATTGGTTTGATTCCTTGTTTTGAATCATACGATGTTTATTGATTCTATTTCGCCATTCTTTAGGTACTAATGGAGACCTTTTTTTTTGAGATAAATCGTATTGATAATGACCTTTTAACCAATTTTTCCATTCGTTCATTACATACGTATGAATTTTATTATGTGAGTTAAATATTCCATGTATCATACAATAGTCTTTTAAATTATCCTTAAAAAAAGGATAGCTCCCTTGATATTTAAGTACAGGTCTCAATTGATACTTATTAAGTAATTGGTTTTGTGATATTTTGTAAAAAACATATGCTTGGGACAGGGAAGATAAGTTCCAATAAGTATTGGAATTTTGATTGCTATTCGTAGTATTATCAGTATTTGAAAACGATTTGAATTTTTTTATAGTCAAAAGAAAATTCATTGTATTTTGATTTGTTTCATCAATTCCTTCTTGTTCTTGATTTATTTCATTGTTGTAAATGGATTTAGTAAAGATCTTTTTTGTTGATTCAAAGAAAAGTTGTACATTTATCTTAGAAACGGTAATGGTACATAGCAAAATATCTATGTATATTTTTTCAATGAATGATTTGATAAAGTAGTGTGATTTACGCATTAATCGGATATTTTTCCTTTTTAATATTTTCAAAATATGTTTCTGTGATCCCGATCCTTTATTATCAGAAATTAGAACTATTTCTTTTTTTTTTTTGTCTTTTGCGGTTTGTTCAATTTGATTCCTTATTTTGATTGTCTTATCAGAAAGGTCTTTCATTCTTTTTTCTATTAGTGAATAATTTAACCAATTCATCGTTCGATTTAGAACGGACGATTCGCGAAGAATCTTATTATCTCTTTTGAAATCTTTTTTGTTTTCGTTTGGTTCATATACTTTTTCTTTCCTTAATTTAAATAAGAAAATTGGATTTACTTTCTCCAGTTTTTTCATTATTAGTTTGATAATTTGAACGACCCCTTTTGTTTTTTCTTTTCTAATTTTTAGAAAGGATTTTCTTTTTTTATTTATTTTATTTAAAGATTTTAAAACTTTTGAAAATTTATTTTTCACCTTTTTTTTTCTTTTTTGGAGTTCTTTATAAATAGGTTCAAAAAAAAAAGGTCGTTTTCGGGGAGAACCAAAGGGAAGTTCCGCTTCCATTCCCCAGACTGTTAAAAAACAAAAATTTGTTTTTTTCTCTTTTTTTTTCATTAGATCTCTATGATGAGATTGTGCCTTAGATTTTCTCCAAGGTTTTAGACAGAAAGGATATAGAATCTTTATCTGAATACCATCTATTAACCAATCTTGGGGAAATTCTGTTTCTGATAATTGAACACCATTATAGGTGCATTTAATATGGATTTCTCTATTCCATTCCTTAAAATCCTCGTCCCACTCGGAAATTTGGAATAATAACATACGGAAAAGGTTTTTGGCTATTATTAATGAAGGCAATAGAATGTATTTTCTAAGAAAAGATTGGGTTATTAACATCAAACTTCTTATTACTTGAGTAAATATAAAAGCATCCCAAGCTTCTGATATTTCTATCTGTTCGTTTTTATATCTTTTTTCCTCTTTCTTCTTTTCTTCTTTTTTATCGTCATTTTCAAAATAGGAAATTTTTAATTCTGATTCTTGTTCTCTGCCCATCCAATTCCTAAAAATTAGATTCTTCATTTCGTTGATATCAAAAGACGAAAAAAAAAACATTTTGTCTAGACGATCCAAAAAAAGTGGGGAATGTACATTTACTTGAAAGAGGTCCCAAATAACTGTTTTACGTCTTTGAGCGCGCATGGATCCTTTGATTAGATTGCGACGAAAATCCGATTGTTGTGAGTAACGTATCAAAGCCACCTCTCCCTCTTCCATTGGATCATCGTTTTTATCATTGTTACTAGTATTCTGAATACTAGAAATAGAAATAGAATTGGTATTCTGATCATTATCGTTATAAATTATCACAAGTTTGGCTCTTCTTGAATGAATCTCATGATCGTCTTCCTCCAATTCTTCTCCATTTTCTTCTTCCTCTTCTTCCAAATTCTCGGTTAATTTGTATGACCATCGAGAAACCTTTTTACTGACTTCTTCTATTCTAATTCCAATTTCTTCTTTAGAATTCAAAAATGATTGACGGTGGAGTTCTACGGAATCATTAATAAGTAGATCATGAATCTTATTTAGAAAAAAAAATTCTACTAAATTTTCTGTATCTGTATAAGTATTCATGATTACGCATGAATCTAATTCTTTTCTCGTTCCTCGATATGGTCCGTTGAAAAAAGGATCATATGCTTTTGGCAAGCATTTTTTTTTTTTTTCATCATCACATAATATGGTTCTTTTTTCAAGCATATCCAGACTAGAGGATCCCTCATTTTTTTCTAGAATTTGGATTCGTCTTTTCAATTCATTGTTCAAATTGCACTTTTTTTTTTCATTAGTATAAATCCAAGAATTATAAAGATCTTCGTCGTATAGTTTTTCTATTATGTATAAAGAAATTCTTTGTTCTAGCATTTCCGAAAAAGTCGATAAACTGGGCGGATATGTAAAGGATATTATTTGTTTCCCATCACTTGTACATGTAAAAAAAAAAAATTGTGACATTTCATTGCGTAAAGCATTTTCTAATTTCTTATTTTTTATATATCGTAATGGACGATTCCATCGCTTAAAATCGAAAAGAAAAGTGACAAAAGTTTTTTCAACCCACATATTCATTCTTTTCTTTTTCTCTTCTTTCAGTCTTCCCAATTCCCAATTCTCTTGATGGGTCTCCAGATCATAATCTTCGTAAACTGGGCTATCTTGATCTTGATAGCGTGCCTCTTTAAAGTGAAATTCATCCTTTGTTTTTTCCTTTCCATTCACTCGGATCTCTTCCGTTTCATCTATTTTGTCCAGATCCTCCCTTTCTTCCGAAAAAAGGGAAGGGTTTTCTTCGGTGGATCCCTCTTGTTCCTGTTTAGTCTCCTTCATTTCGGAAGTTGTTTCTACATCGCTTTCTTCCTTTCTTTCTCCCCCTTCTTCCGTTTCTGAGGTTTCTTTCTCTTTCAGTTTCTT